CATATGTGGAAGTATCGACGTAATTTCATAGAGTCATTCGGTCTGAATGCTACATGAAGAACATAAGCCAGATGAAGGAACGGGAAGACCTAGGATGTAGAAGAGCATAACATGAGTGATTCGGCAGATTTGGATTCCTATATATCCACTCATGTAGTACTTTACTTCATTTTACGATATAGAAGATCCACCTGTATAGATATCATCATCTACACCCAGAAAGCCGTATGCTTTGGAAGAAGCTTGTACAGTTTGGGAAGAGGTTTTGATTGATCAAAAAGAAGAATCTACTTCAACCGATATGCCCTTAGGCACGGCCATACATAACATAGAAATCACACTTGGAAAGGGTGGACAATTAGCTAGAGCTGCGGGTGCTGTATCGAAACTGATTGCAAAAGAGGGGAAATCGGCCACATTAAAACTACCTTCTGGGGAGGTTCGTTTAATATCCAAAAACTGCTCAGCAACAGTCGGACAAGTAGGGAATGCCGGGGTGAAACAAAAAAGTTTGGGTAGAGCCGGATCAAAATGTTGGCTAGGTAAACGTCCTGTAGTAAGAGGAGTAGTTATGAACCCTGTAGACCATCCCCATGGGGGTGGTGAGGGGAGGGCCCCGATTGGTAGAAAAAAACCCGCAACCCCTTGGGGTTATCCGGCACTTGGAAGAAGAAGTAGAAAAAGGAAGAAATATAGTGATAATTTGATTCTTCGTCGCCGTAGTAAATAGGAGAGAAAATCGAATTTGTTTCTTCTAAAAAAAAATCAAATAAAAATAAAATAGGAGAAATTCACTGTGACACGTTCGCTAAAAAAAAATCCTTTTGTAGCAAATCGTTTATTAAGAAAAATAAAGAAACTTAACACAAAGGCGGAAAAACAAATAATAGTAACGTGGTCCCGGGCATCCACCATCATACCTACAATGATTGGCCATACTATCGCTATCCATAATGGAAAAGAAAAAATACCTATTTATATAACAGATTATATGGTGGGTCATAAATTGGGAGAATTTTCACCTACTCTTTCTTTCAAGGAACATCCAAAAAATGATAATAAATCCCGTCGTTAGTTTGATTAGTTCGAAACTGAAAAAACTTTTCAAAAAAGTTTTCAAAAAAGTTAAAAGGAATTGGAAAAAAGTTAAAAGGAATTGGAAAAAAGTTAAAAGGAATTGGAAAAAAGTTAAAAGGAATTGGAAAAATAATCGTTTTTTTACTAAATAGTTTTTTGACTTTTTTTATAGATATAGATTCTTTTTTGAAATTAAAATGAATAGTAGAACAAAGAAGAAGAAGAAAGAGAAGAAAGAGAATATGGATGCTTGTTTATTAACAAGAGGACGAGGTTCTACGATAAAAAGACTAACTTGTCATATAAATATTGTATTGAAAGATATATCCTTAATATTTCTATGAAGAATATAAGATATGCTTAAAACTTCGAATAAATAAAAAAAAGTCCACAAATATGACATTTCATGATATATATATTAGTAATAGGGAATTATGGCACAAAAAATAAATCCACTCGGTTTCCGACTTGGTACAACTCAAAATCATCATTCTCTTTGGTTTGCACAACCAAAAAATTATTCTCAAGGTCTTCAAGAAGATAAGAAAATAAGAAACTCTATCCAAAATTATGTACAAAAGAATATAAAAATTCCTTCTGGTGTTGTAGGGATTTCACGTATAGAGATTCAAAAACGAATTGATGTGATTCAGGTTAGAATATATCTGGGATTCCAAAAATTATTAATAGAAAGGAACCCTAAAAAAATAAAAGAATTCCAGATGAATGTAATGAAAGAATTGAAGAAGATGAATGTAATCGAAGAATTACAGATGATTGTACAAAAAGAACTTAATCCTATAAATCAAAAACTGAACATTAATCTTACAAGAATTCCAAAGCCTTACAAGGATCCTAATATTCTTGCAGAATTTATAGCCGAACAATTAAAGAATCGAGTTTCATTTCGCAAAGCAATAAAAAAGGCTATAGAATTAGCCAAGCGCGCCGATACAAAAGGAATTCAAGTACAAATTGCAGGGCGCCTTGGCGGAAAAGACATGGCACGCATCGAATGGATTAGAGAGGGTAGGGTTCCTTTACAAACCCTTCGAGCTAAAATTGATTATTGCTCCTATACGGTTCGAACTATTTATGGGGCATTAGGCCTAAAAATTTGGATATTTTAGACGCAGAATAGTCAACCTTTACTTGACTTAATCTTTCCATTATACCCTTTCTTTGATAGAACAAAAAATGATAAATTTTTTCATTCTTTTTCTGACCAATCAAAAAAAGAAAAATTCGAAAATTCTATAAGGTTAAATAAAATAAAAAATTCGATTGATTACTTAATGTACTTGCTATGCTTAGTGTGTGACCCGTTGGTTTTTAAAGGTAAAGGTCAATCTTAAAAAAATAGACTGATCAATACTATGAATGAATAAATATAGAATTAATAACCAACTCATCGCTTCACATTATCTGGATCTGGATTCAAAAAAGCAGTCAAGATATGATATATTGGCCTTTGTATTGTAAGAATTGCAATCTTTTTTACATTACATAAAAAAAAAAAAAGCAATTTGATTATGAATTGTAAAGCAAAAAAAAAAATTATACAGATAAATGATAGGGTGAGAGAAAGAAAAAAAAATTAATGATATATGATTCAAATATGTAAGGTCTACGAGTCATCTCGTAAAAGCTAATGTAATAAAGCACCAATAGCTATTTATTGATAGTCAAAATCCTACTCATAAAACAAAAAGAGCCTCGAGCCAATAAAGACTGATAAAATTGGCTCAAGAAAAAATTGGATTGGAGGCTTCATTATAGAATTAAGACCTAACCATTAACCAAGAAGCGATGGGAACGACGGAACCTGTAAAGACATAAGATTCTATTGAAAATAAATCTTAATAATTTTTTAACGGGCAGGATGGCGAAACGAACCAAGAAACAATCCATTTTTTTTTATTTTGAGAGGAGAGGTTTGGGGATAACCCTAGAAATAAAGTAAAAACGGAAAAGAGTAAATATTCGCCCGCGAAGGTTTTTTTATGTTATTGGATTTCGAAATTTTAAGTGATCTGATATCATCATAATAAATATATATATAGATTCATTATCATTAGAAGATTATAAGAAAAAAAGTCCATTATACATAAATTAGATAAAATAATTATCTACAAATTTGAATTTCAAATTATCTATCAATCTAGAATTGATATAGAATACGTAGTTCTATATAAAAAAATGGATACAAATTTCGAATAAATAGATTAATGAAATCTCAAAGAATCTAATGATTCAGTCTATTACTCATCAACTATATGTATATTTTTATAATTATTTCATTCGCAAGGAGCTGGATGAGAAGAAACTCTCATGTCCAGTTTTGTAATAGAGATGGAATTGTGAACCAATGATCAACTATAACCCTAAAAGAACCAGATTCCGTAAACACCATAGAGGGAGAATGAAAGGAATGTCTTATCGAGGTAATCGTATTTGTTTCGGTAGATATGCTCTTCAGGCACTTGAACCCACTTGGATTACGTCTAGACAAATAGAAGCAGGCCGTCGGGCAATGACACGAAATATACGCCGCGGTGGAAAAATATGGGTACGTATATTTCCCGATAAACCAGTTACGATAAGATCCGCAGAAACACGTATGGGTTCGGGGAAAGGAGATCCCGAATATTGGGTAGCTGTCGTTAAACCAGGTAAAATACTTTATGAAATGGGCGGAGTAGCAGAAAATATGGCCAGAAAAGCTATCTCAATAGCAGCATCCAAAATGCCTATACGAACTCAATTCATTATTTTAAAATAGGAATATAGAACCAAAGAAAAAAGGGACTTTGGAATGAAAAAAAATTGTAAGTTTCTTTTTTTATTTTTGGACAAACAATATTTCTTTTTTTTTTTCTTTTGCATTAAAATAACAGATTAAAAAAATGATATGATCCAATCTCAGACCTATTTGAATGTAGCAGATAACAGCGGAGCCCGAAAATTGATGTGTATTCGAATCCTGGGGGCTGGTAATCGGGGATACGGTCATATTGGCAACGTTATTATTGCTGTGATCAAGGAAGTAGCACCCAATTCCACTCTAGAAAAATCCGAAGTGATCAGAGCTGTAATTGTACGTACTCGGAAACAACTCAAACGCGACTGCGGCATTATCATACGATATGATGATAATGCTGCAGTTGTCATTGATCAAAAAGGAAATCCAAAGGGAAGTCGAATTTTTGGCCCGATTGCCGAGGAATTGAGGCAGGTCAATTTCACAAAAATAGTTTCATTAGCACCTGAAGTATTATAAGATAAAGCGTTAAAAAAGCATTGTAAGATGAGATAGAAAACATTATATAGTTAGACTATTTGATTATAGTATTTGAATTCAAGCGATTAATCAAATTAATTAGTAGATTATGTTTAACGTATATACCTTAATAATAAAATTCATGAATATGAATTAAAAAAAACAAAAGCAAAAAGACAATGTTAATTATATCAAAACTCAAAATGTTAGTTTATAATGAGTCAAGACACAATTGCTAATATAATAACCTCTATACGAAATGCTGACATGGCCGGAAAAGGAATCGTTCGAATAGTATCTACTAATATCACTGAAAACTTTGTAAAAATCCTTTTACGAGAAGGTTTTATTGAAAATGTGAGGAAACATCAGGAAGGCACCAAAAATTTCTTGGTTTTAACCTTACGACATAGACGACATAGAAAAACTAAAAAAAAACAACATAGAACTAGTCTAAAATTAAAACAGATTAGTCGACCCGGTTTACGAATCTATTCTAAGTATCAACAAATTCCTAGAATTTTAGACGGGATGGGAATAGTAATTCTTTCGACTTCTCGGGGTATAATGACAGATCGAGAGGCTCGACTAAAAAGAATCGGCGGAGAAATCTTGTGTCACATATGGTAATTCTTCTGATATCCAAATTATATCTATTTGGATTTTTTTTGTAAAAAAAAAAAGAACAAGTCCGAGATTTGAATAGCATTGCTGCTACATTAAATTTGCGGATACTTCAAGATAGTTTTATATAGAATATCCTTATTTTTTATTCTATATATCCTTATTTTTTATTCTATATTATAGAATCGAAGGATATAGAATATAAAGAATAAAAAGAAATTCACAAAGGTTTACTTACTGAATCACTTTCCAAGGGAAGAGTATGTTACGAGTTCCTTTAGATAATGAAGATCCTGTTTTAGGTTCTGTTTTAGGTTCTGTTTCAAGAAAGACCTAACAAAGTTTTGTTTTATACCACCAGGAAATAGAGTCAATAAGCCTCATTATAATTATGATTCGACCGGAGAGGAGAGCGTCTAATTTAGAGACTCCAGAACAACAATTCGAAAGATTAGGTAATTTTTGAACTTCAATATTTCTTTTTTTTATGGGGATACAATTCAATCAAGATTGAAAAAAAAAACTCTTTTTCTTCAAAAAAAAGTCTGTATATTCCAAATTAAGGAACGCAAAATATGAAAATAAGGCCCTCCGCTCGTAAAATTTGTGGAAAATGTCGACTAATACGTAGAAAAGGACGAATTAGAGTAATTTGCTCTAACCCGAGACATAAACAAAGACAAGGATAATTTGTCAAAATAAAGAAAAAGACTATCTAAAGGATCTGATAGATAAATACAAATAAAAAAAAGGATCTATTTTGACACGAAATGGATATATCCATAGGTCTCGGACTTTTTTTTGAGATAATAAAATATGGTAAAATTTGTAACAAGACTTGCTTGGCGCAGGAAAAGACGTCCTCGTAAAAATACACCTAAAATACCAAAGGGAGTTATTCATATCCAAGCAAGTTTTAACAATACTATTGTAACCGTTACAGATGTGCGGGGTCGGGTGATCTATTGGTCCTCCGCGGGCACTTGTCGATTCAAGGGCCCAAGAAAGGGGACACCTTTTGCCGCTCAAACCATAGCGAAAGATGCTATTCGGATAGCAATGGATCAAGGTATGCAACGAGCGAAAGTCCTGATAAAGGGTCCGGGTCGCGGAAGAAATGCGGCATTAAAAGCTATTTGTCAAAGTGGTATAATATTAAATTTCGTCCGGGATGTAACCCCTATGCCCCATAATGGCTGCAGGCCTCCTAAAAAAAGACGCAAATAAACATTGAAGAGATTTCAAGAGAAATAAAAAATTCAAGGATTTTATAACAAAAAGAAGAATCTTATTATGGTTCGAGAGAAAGTCAGAATATCTACTCGAACACTACAGTGGAAGTGTGTTGAATCGAGAGTTGACAGTAAACGTCTTTATTATGGACGTTTTATTCTGTCTCCACTTATGAAAGGTCAAGCCGACACAATAGGCATTGCGATGCGAAGAGCTTTGCTTGGAGAAATAGAAGGAACATGTATCACACGTGCAAAATCTGAGAAAATACCACACGAATTTTCTACTATAGGGGGTATTCAAGAATCAGTACATGAAATATTAATGAATTTGAAAGAAATTGTATTGAGAAGCAATTTATATGGAACTCGTGACGCGTCTATTTGTGTCAAAGGTCCTGGATATGTAACTGCTCAAGACATCATCTTACCGCCTTCTGTGGAAATCCTTGATAATACACAACATATCGCTAGCCTAAGGGAACCAATTGATTTGTGTATTGAATTACAAATTGAGAGGAATCGTGGCTATTGTATAAAACCGACACAAAATCTTCAAGACGGAAGTTATTCCATAGATGCTGTATGCATGCCTGTTCGAAATGTGAATCATAGTGTTTATTCTTATGGAAATGGAAATGAAAAGCAAGAGATACTTTTTCTCGAAATATGGACAAATGGAAGTTTAACTCCTAAAGAAGCACTTCATGAAGCCTCCCGAAATTTAATTGATTTATTTCTTCCCTTTCTACATGTAGAAAAAGAAAACTTACATTTAGAAAAAAATCAACACAAAATTACTTTACCCCTTTTTACTTTTCATGATAAATTGGCTAAACTAAGGAAAAATAAAAAAGAAATACCATTAAAATCGATTTTTATTGACCAATTAGAATTGACTCCTAAGATCTATAATTGTCTCAAAAGGTCCAATATCCATACATTATCGGACCTTTTGAAGAACAGTCAAGAAGACCTTATGAAAATTGAACATTTTCGCATGGAAGATGTAAAACATATATTAAGCATTCTAGAAATGGAAAAGCATTTTGCAATTGATTTACTAAAAAATCCATTTTAAAGCCGCTGGATTTATATTCATTTTCATCCCTTTTTTTCGATTTTTTTTCCTAAAGATATATCTATTGAATAGGTGTTATCTAGGGAGAATTCACCTTGAAGTGACTATTCCCTAGATACACACATCGTACTATTTTATTTTCAAATTGAATCAATTTAAAAAAGACCTAAAGTTAGGGATTTATCAATAGGTAATGTTGCTCCAAT